AAGCCAGAATAGCTTTTCCTTGATATCGAACATAATGTATGAAAGTATCTTTGAGGAACCATAGGATCCTCTGAAAAAAATTACAACACACGACTATAAGATATTCTATTTTTCCATAGAAATGTGTTCGCTCAAGAAAGACTCCAGAAGATATTGATCGTAAATAAGAAGACTGTTTACGAAGAAACAGGAATAGATATTCGCATTCATATACATAAGAATTATGTAGGAACCAAAAGAATCTTTTCTTTCTTTTTGAAAAGACGTAAATGGATTTCTTTGAAGTAATGATACTATTCAAATTATGATATTCGTGGAAAATCAATCGCAATAAATGCAAAGAAGGAACATCTTTGATCCAGCATTGAAGGATTTGAACCAAGATTTCCAGATGGATGGGGTGGGGTATTAGTAGATCTGACACATAATTTAAATGTGATAATTTATCCTCTAAAAAGGGAAATATTGAATGAATAGATCGTAAATTCTGAGATTTTGGTATTCTTTTTTCTTTAAGGGAAGATACTAATCGCGATGAGAATGGAATTTCCAGAATGACTCCAAAACCTTCTGATACCATTTGAGAAGAAAAATGAGAAGAAAAAGAATTCTTGTGCCCCCAAAAACCATTTTCCTTTTGGTTAGAATCATTCACCAAAGAAATCAAAGATTTCTGTTGATACATTCGAGTAATTAAACGTTTCACAAGTACGAAACTAGATTTATTGTCATAACCAGTAATTTCCACAGGTTCGTAAAAAATAAAACTATTAAAGCTATGATAATGAGCAAGTGAGTAAATATACTCCTGAAGGAGTAGTGGATATAGGAAGTTTTGTTGCCGAAATCTATCTTTTTTCAATCTAAATATCCTTGTAATTCTGCCATTTAAATACATTTCTACTGTAACCAAAAAAGGGAGGCACTTCTTGTGTTATGAAATGATACATAGTGCAATATGGTCAGAACGGCGTATGCATATATTGTATGTAGTATATTGTTTCTCTTATACTAAAATACTAAAATAGTATAACTTCTAACTAGAATAAACTATAATAATAATATAGAATATAGACTTTTATACATGTAAAAAACATAATGAGAATCTAATTAAAGTAAAAGATTATATAAAAGTAAGAACAAATAAAGAATATATACCCCGGAGACAGAGAGCCCAATCTACAGATCTTTTTTCTTTCCCTTTCTTTCTATCCAATTTGTATTTATTTTACTTGTTAATATAAGTAAAATAACAATAAGAAAAAGGGGTAAAAATCTTTTATTTTTGCAACCCAATCACTCTTTTGACTTTGGAAAAAAAATACCTTTTTTATCACTATACTATTTCTTCTACACATCCGTCTTCAATCCACAATAAAGAATAATTAGGATTAATAAAAAAAAGAATAAATGGTCCACTCACAATTCACAAGAGAACCTTTTCCCACATCAGGCACTAATCTATTTTTAACGCATAATTAGTAATTTGATCGGGTAATCATTCAAATTAAGAAGGGAAGCTCGTTACTTTTTTGTCTTACTCGAATTGGAACCATAAGGTTCTATCCATTTATTCACTAGGCAAAAAATACTTTACCAATTGTTATCAAAAGAAAAACTTTCATTCTATTTCTATTATGAGTACTAGAAATCTTCTTTTTCTATGATTTTATTATTCTTTTTACGACATGCTTTTTTTTCCATTCATTACCTTTCAGGATCAGTCGCAGTCTTATAAACTCTACCAATAGTCTAGACGAATTCCTTCATCCAAATGTGTAAAAGATCATAGTCGCAATTAAAAGCCGAGTACTCTACCGTTGAGTTAGCAACCCGGATCAATATGAAATGTAGATATGATCAAAATAAAAAAATACAGCAAACTCATTCATTTTACTAAAGTGAAGGAAAGAGCCGATAGGGAATGGGGATAAAAAGATCTATTTATATACGATCAAATTATATTTGTTTGATACGCCATTGTCAATATGAATAGACTTTTTTATCAAACAAATTTCAAGAAATTCTATAGAAATTTATGTTGGATTAGCATAATATAAAGAATCAAACTTTGAGCGGAAAAAAATAAGGAAAAGGTAAAGATAGCAAAAATAGCGGCTTTATTTAATCAAAAAAAGAAAGGTACAATACAAATACAAGAAGAAAGATTACCCCCCTTGTTTGGGGGGTTCCACAAAAAGAAGAAAGAAAAAGAAGAATAAAATAAGTATGAATAGAACAAGAAAAGAAAAAAATTTGAATAAAGATTTATACAAAGATAGGTACTAGTTACCCTATCCTTTTTTTATTCATGATTCTTGTTTTTCCTTTCTTTTTTTATCAAAAGAAACTCGAAATTCTTTAAAGAATTCTGCCTTCCTTAAAATATCATAAACAGTTCCTGTGGGTTGAGCACCTTTTTCAAGGAAATATAAAATAGCAGGAACATTTGAATAAGTTTGATTCTTTATCGGATCATAAAAACCCACTTTTCGAAGATCTCTTCCTTCTCTTCGGGATCGAACATCAATTGCAACGATTCGATAGATGGCTCATTGGGATAGATGTAGATAAAAGATGCCCCCCTAGAAACGTATAGGAGGTTTTCTCCTCATACGGCTCAAGAAAAAATGATTATAATTTCTAGAATTTCTCTATCTATCTATCTATATAGATAGCTATATAGATAGAAAGAGAAATGGATCCATAAAGAATTAGACTGTAATTTGAGCCTTTTTTTCCTTCTTTACAGAAAAAGAAATTTCATTTGTACTCCTAACTCAAGTTGGGTAGTTTTGAAAGAGTTCAAAAGGAAATCCTTAGAATTTCTTGAGCTGTCTCTAACTTCTTTTTTTGTCTCCTTTCGTATATATATTTTTTTTACTCATTCTGATCCAATTGTTGAGACAAGTGAAAATAGTGTTTCCTTGTTCCGGAATTTGTTGTCTTTTCTTTGCGCTTTGTGAAATCATTGGGTTTAGACATTACTTCGGTGATCCTTACTCCTTTTCAAAAAAGCAGCAACATACCTTTTGTTTTTTGTTCTTTCTATGGAAAGAAAATGAAAAAATCATACGAAAGATTGATTCCTTTGTGATACACTCTTGATTGAAACAGTTTTAAAATTTCGACAAATTTGATTTTTTCATTTCAAACTTGTTCATTTTTGAACCTCTCCATTTATCTATATTTAGATATTGATGATATATTTACAAAGTTGATCTAACTTATTGATTGTCACTAACCCTAGATTATTCCCCTGATAAATGAATCAATCATTTTTGCTCGAGCTCCATCATATGCTATACCTTTAATATACCACTTTAATATACCATTAGTATCTTTATTTAGTTATTTAGCAACCCAAGACAAATTAAATTAGGTTCCTAGCAGAACAAATTATGTCGAGACAAGAGCATCTTCATTCGTATAGAAAGAGAAGATGGTGGATGTCAGAATCCACAGCCAATCATGTCCTTCAAGTCGCACGTTGCTTTCTACCACATCGTTTCAAACGAAGTTTTACCATAACATCCCTCTCATTTTATTTTAATTTGGAACCGTATGCAATTGATTCAATATGGAATCATGAATAGTCATTGGCTGAACCAATTGATACATAATAATCTACACTTATAGATAAGTGTTATCCGGAAAGGATTTCACTTAAAAATACCACATAATTTTCTTATATGAATAATATCACATGAAAAAAACAAATCAGTTTTAAGCAAACTTATTTACATCTTCAACAGATCTTTCGGGATTGTCCATAATAAACCTCTTTTTATTAAAAAAGAAATTAGAAACCTCAAAAAAAGCCTTTGACTTTACTTTCATTCAAATGAAAAAAAATACCCATGAATGGATAAAAGTTTTTAGCCACTTTAACTAAATTTAACTAAATGTTTAACTAAATACTAAATATTTCATTATTAGAATAAGAATAATAAGATCAAATAATAAGAAATAATAAGATAATATTAATAAGAAAAATATACAAAATAAAAATATACAATTACATACAATAATTATATATTATATTTATTTTATTTCTATTTTTATTTTCTTTATATTTTATACTCTATATGTAAAATATGTAATATATTATAATGTTATATTATAATTATAATATAAATATAATTTTATAATTATGAATATTTTTATAAATATTTTCTCATTTTTTCTTTATGAAATATGATTTTTCTAATATTATGATTTACTTATTATTTACCATCTCCAATTAAATAATTAAATCTTATTTTCATTTAATTGAAAACAGAGAGATAGTTTGAGAATAAAGTTTCTTTGTTTTCATTATTATGGAGTAGAAAAAATCTCGTGTAAGGTAAGATCAAAGAGAAAATAAGAATCCTCGGATTCTTATCTTTTCGCATCCATCTACATCATATAAAAAAATAATCGTTAACAAAAGTAATCACGAATATTTATATTTTTTATATTTAATAATAATATATTTAATAATAATAATAAAATACTTTAGTAAAAAAAAAAGATATGATTCTAAGAATGATTCTTAGAATTCAGATTGGATAACATTGTATCCAACATTAAACAGAAAATTGTTGAATGAAATTTTAAATTTCAATAGAGAAGAATCTTTCGTTTCTAATGCAAACGATCTGGGACGGAAGGATTCGAACCTCCGAGTAACGGGACCAAAACCCGTTGCCTTACCGCTTGGCCACGCCCCATTTTGATTTGGTCTAAGAAAAAATAAGATAAATATTGGTTATTCGTCAATAACCAACCAAAAGAAATATAAGACATGTTGTCGCTAGGATTCAACACAATAGATATAAAAGATTAATTGATCATTACTTAGAATTCAATTAAGATATTGTATGAAAATAGAATTCCTTGTATTCTTATTTGATTGGAGAATGTAAGGAAGGATTCTTGATTGGGGAGAAGTCAAAGAAAAATAAGAATTTTTTTTCTTTTATCTGCATCTGCCTTTTTATTTGAAAATTTTCCTCAGAAAAACAACTCAATCCAATCTGATAATTTATTATCATTTCAATTTAATTTGAATCTTTAAGAACAAGAAAAGAATATTTGTTATGTTTAATATCTTTAGTTTAATCTGTATCTGTCTTAATTATACCCTTTATTCGAGTAGTTTTTTCTTCGCCAAATTGCCCGAGGCTTATGCCTTTTTCAATCCAATTGTAGACGTTATGCCAGTTATCCCTTTACTCTTTTTTCTATTAGCCTTTGTTTGGCAAGCTGCTGTAAGTTTTCGATAAAAATGAAATCTCTATTCAATTCATAATTTTTTCGATAAAAAAAAAGATGATATTTTTATTCTGAAAATCAATAAGATCATAAATAAGATTCAGATAAGTCTGGACATTAGGAACCCTCGATTCAAAAAGTGAAATTCTGGTATTTTCTATTTTCTATTGAAATTTAATTTGAATAAGGGAAGGGGATGATGATCTTTATCTTTAATCAACTAATCAGCTTATTTCTTCTTTTGTTCTGACCTTTCCTTTATAAAATCCCATACAATACCTAATTATAGATATGGATATTACAAGAAATTTTTGATAACGAAAAAATACGAATCTTATTACATTAGAAAAAAATTCGTGAAAAGAAATTTCAAAAAAACTTCCTTTTTTTTTCATCTTTAGAGCGTCATATCAAAATAGTGTCTAGTGTGTGTCGTAAAATAGGTGATCTATTTCCTTAAAAAAAAATGATCTTATCTTATCTTGGAGATTTGTAATGCTTACTCTTAAACTATCCGTTTACACAGTAGTAATATTCTTTGTTTCTCTCTTCATCTTCGGATTCTTATCTAATGATCCGGGGCGTAATCCCGGGCGTGAAGAATAAAAAAAGATATGAGATTTGTTTTTACTTTTTCCTTAATTTTTTCATAGGTAAATGTATAAAGAAATGGAATAGATACTAGATAAAGATAAAAGATTCATAAAAGAAAATAATCGAAATTTATTTCAATTCTAAAATCTCAAGTGATCAGGGGGGTCGGAGAGAGAGGGATTCGAACCCTCGGTACGAATAATTCGTACAACGGATTAGCAATCCGACGCTTTAGTCCACTCAGCCATCTCTCCCCATTCAAAATTGAAAATTTATCTTTCACATGTGAAGTCAAGATTGAGAAAAATTTTTATTTTCCTTCAATGATTCGAAACAGATTTATCCAATAGAAAGAATACCTTACTTCTTTTATTTTGTACAAAAGGTTCATTTCCCCGGCCTGGTTAAGTATAAGTACTGGCCGGGCCAGTACTTCTTTTGTTCCGACGAATAAAAATTGTTATTGAAACAAGAAGAGTAATTTTTATTCCCATTTCTAATTATTAGAAATTATATAAGATTCTAATAGATAGATTATTTTAGAAATTCTTTAAAAAATTATCTAGATCTAGATTAATGATTAATATAGAATATTATTAATATAGAATATTCTATATATTCTATATTGATTCTATATTGAAATTGAAATATTAGAGATTATATATCTATTCTTAGTATATTATAGTACCTTAATATAGTAATTATAGTAAATTAGAATATAAATGACTATAAATTCTACTATTTAGTCTTTATAGTAAAAGTGTTCCACTTTAATAGTATTATAGTATCTAGTAATATAGTACTAATCGTCGTCTTTATTTTATTATTCTTAAGTATAAAATTTGGAAATTCATTAATGAAAAACAACTTTCATTATAAATGAAAGTTGAAGTTCAGTATTATATTCATCTTAATAATTCACTCAAGAAGTCTTAATAAGAAAGAAGTATTAATAAAGAAATAAAATATATCTTAGAATATCTTATAAGAAAAATAATATCATAATATCAAATAGAAAACACATATTTATAAAATGAGACTATAAATCATTTACTTGTTCAAAGCAAAGTACAAGCTTGAAAGTTTGAGGTTTCAAAAAAAAAAAATACTTATAACTTTAGTACACTATTTAAATTTGACTAAATTTTTTGCTATTCACCTATTTTTTTTCAAGTTTTCAATTCCGCGCCGCAGTGGAGAAAAATACGTGTTAATGCTGTAATTTTCATGATTCTGATGCTATCTTGACTGCGTCTGATTACTTTGTTGGACAAATGGTCCATTCATATTCAATAATGAATATGTAGCGGGTATAGTTTAGTGGTAAAAGTGTGATTCGTTCTATTAACAACTTCAATAGTTAAGGGGTCTTTCCATTTTTTTCATATTTCATATTCCGATCAAAAACTTTATTTCTTAAAAAGATTGAATCCTTTAACCCTCAATAGGACATTTGAGGAAAGAATATACATTCTCACGATTTCTATCCAAAAGGTAATCATAATTTTAATAAAAAAATTGGATTATGGAGTCGAGAAGCATAATTTTTTTGATTGGTTCAATTCTTCCAATTGAATGAGTATGAATAAAGGATCTATGGATGATAGTACAAAACTTTCAATCGTAACTAAATCTTCAATTTTTGCG